AGATGAAGAGGAAGAAATAGATAAAAGGAAATTCTATAAATTAGAGCTGAGGAATACTTAAAGGAAGAATATTTTATATTATAAAAAATACAAATACGCTATATTATGTTATGCTTAAAAAAAATCGAATGAATAAAAAAAAAATACAAACAGATGTCACGTTTCACGATATATATAGTAGTGGGGGATTATGGGACAAAAAATAAATCCACTTGGTTTCAGACTTGGTGCAACCCAAGGTCATCATTCTCTTTGGTTTGCACAACCAAAAAATTATTCAAAGGATCTACAAGAAGATCAAAAAATACGAGATTGTATCAAAAATTATGTGCAAAATAATATGAAAATATCCTCTAATGTAGAGGGAATTGCACGTATAGAGATTCAAAAAAGAATCGATTTGATTCAGGTCATAATCTATATGGGATTCCCCAAGTTATTAATAGAAGACAGGACTCGAAGAATCGAAGAATTACAGACGCATGTACAAAAAGAACTCAATTGTGTAAACCGAAAACTCAACATTGCTATTACAAGAATTGCAAATCCTTACGGGCACCCCAATATTCTTGCAGAATTTATAGCCGGACAATTAAAGAATAGAGTTTCATTTCGCAAAGCAATGAAAAAAGCTATTGAATTAACTGAACAGGCAGGTACAAAAGGGATTCAAGTACAAATTGCAGGGCGTATCGACGGAAAAGAAATTGCACGTGTTGAATGGATCCGAGAAGGTAGAGTTCCTCTACAAACCATTCGAGCTAAAATTGATTATTGTTCCTATGCAGTTCGAACTATCTATGGGGTATTAGGCATCAAAATTTGGATATTTGTAGACGAGGAATAATAAGAACTTACTTGACTTATATTTAGTTATATCTGGTGATAAAACAAAAAATGGCAAACTCTTTCATTCTTTTTCTGGTAAATAATAAAAAAAAAAGAACAATTCTATAAGGTTGAATAAAAATTCGATTAATCATTTGATATAATTGCTATGCTTAGTGTGTGACTCGTTGGTTTTTTTAGGGTTGGGATTCAAAAAAATGGACAGCCCATAGTACAAACTGATAACTATAGAACTAATAACCAACTCATCACTTCGTGTTATCTGGATAGAAAGAACCAGTCAAGATATGATATATAAGTCATATCATTGTAGCAACTGAAATCTTTTTTACATAAACAAAAAAAAAAAAACAATCTGATTATGGGTTGTAAAGCAATATATTATGGGTTGTAAAGCAATATAAAGTATACAGATAAATGGAAGGGTGAGAGAAAGATAGAAAAAGAATATTAATGATATATAATTCCAATATGTAAGGTCTATGAGTCATCTCATATAAAGGGAATGTAATAAAGCATCAATACTGATTGATCCATAATTAGACAAATCCGTGCATAGAACAAAAAATCAAGAGCCCCGAGCCAATAAAGACTGAGAAGGTTGACTCAAGAATAAATTTAATTGGAGGCTCCGTTGTAAAATTCAGACCTAATCATTAATCGAGAAGTGGTGGGAACGACAGAACCTGTGAATGCATAAGATTCTATTGAAAACGAATCCTAATGATTCATTGAGTAGGATGGCGGAACGAACCAGAAACCTATTCATTTATTCTGAGAGGTCATGTCATAGACTAATCTTACAACTGAATGTTGAAAGAGTAAATATTCGCCCGCGAATTTTTTTTTATTTCTAAATTTTAGTCGATTCGAAATAAAAGGAAAAACAAAATAAAGATTCATTATAGCGTTCTACCAAAACGACATTATCTATAAATAGAATACGTGTTAAATTCTATATTAAACCACAAAAAATTTCTAATTTATAATCGATTAGATCAAATTTCAAAGAATCCCACGATTCCATATATTATTAACCGTGTATTTTTTTTTGTTTAATTATTTTTAATTGTTTAATTCGCGAGGAGCTGGATGAGAAGAAACTCTCGTGTCCGGTTCTGTAGTAGAGATGGATAGAATTGCTAAACAACCATCAACTATAACCCCAAAAGAACCAGATTCCGTAAACAACACAGAGGAAGAATGAAAGGAATATCTTATCGAGGTAATCGTATTTGCTTCGGTAGATATGCTCTTCAAGCGCTTGAACCCGCTTGGATCACATCTAGACAAATAGAAGCAGGGCGGCGAGCAATGACACGAAATGCACGCCGCGGTGGAAAAATATGGGTACGCATATTTCCAGACAAACCTGTTACAGTAAGACCTACAGAAACACGTATGGGTTCGGGGAAAGGATCTCCCGAATATTGGGTAGCTGTCGTTAAACCCGGTAGAATACTTTATGAAATGAGCGGAGTAGCAGAAAATATAGCTAGAAGGGCTATTTCAATAGCGGCATCTAAAATGCCTATACGAACTCAATTCATTCTTTCTGGATAGGAATGTAGAAACAAACGAAAGGGGTTTTTGGGATGAAAAAAAAACAATTGCAGGTTTCTTTTTTTGTTTTGAACAAATAATATTTCTTTTTTTTTTTTATTTATACCTTTGCATTGAAAAAGAAAAAACCGATAAAAAAAAATGATATGATTCAACCTCAAACCCATTTGAATGTAGCGGATAACAGCGGGGCCCGAGAATTGATGTGTATTCGAATCATAGGAGCTAGTAATCGACGATATGCTCATATTGGTGACATTATTGTTGCTGTAATCAAGGAAGCAGTACCAAATACACCTCTAGAAAGATCAGAAGTGGTCCGAGCTGTCATTGTACGTACTTGTAAAGAACTCAAACGCGACAACGGTATGATAATACGATATGATGACAACGCTGCGGTTGTTATTGATCAAGAAGGAAATCCAAAAGGAACCCGAATTTTCGGCGCGATCGCCCGGGAATTAAGACAGTTAAATTTCACTAAAATAGTTTCATTAGCACCTGAAGTATTATAGGGGAAGACCTTAATATAGTATTTGAATGAAATTGATTAAATTTATTTAATTAATTAGTAAATTGTTTATCTATCACGTATATATCTTTAATAATTCATAAATATTAAAAAAAAAAAAAAGAATTCATAAATATTAAAAAATTCAGAAAAAAAGAAAAAGAGCATGTTGATTATATCAAAATTCGGGGGAAACAAAAATCTTAGTTTATCATGAGTAAAGACACTATTGCTGACATAATAACCTCTATACGAAATGCTGACATGAATAAAAAAAGAACAGTTCGAATACCATCTACTAACATCACTGAAAATATTGTTAAAATCCTTTTACAAGAGGGTTTTATTGAAAACGTGAGAAAACATCAAGAAAGCAATAAATATTTTTTGGTTTTAACCCTACGACATAGAAGAAATAGGAAAGGACCATATAGAACTGTTTTAAATTTAAAACGGATCAGTCGACCCGGTCTACGAATATATTCTAACTATCAACGAATTCCTCGAATTTTAGGCGGAATGGGGGTTGTAATTCTTTCTACTTCTCGAGGTATAATGACAGACCGAAAGGCTCGACTAGAAGGAATCGGCGGAGAAGTTTTGTGTTATATATGGTAATCTTTCTAATAGCCGACACGGTCATATTTGTGAAAAAAGAGAAAGGACAAGTTTATAATATTATCCCTCTTACATTAGTTGATACTTCAAAGCGGTTTTACCTGGAATGAAACAACAAAAATGGATTCATGAGGGTTTAATTACTGAACAACTTACCGATGGTATGTATCTTCCGGATTCGTTTAGATAACAAAAAAATTATTCTGGTTTTTGTTTCGTAAAGGATTTAATGTAGTTTTATACGTATACTACCATGAAATAGACTAAAAATTGAGGTAAGTCCTTATGATTCAACCAAAGGGCGTATAATTTAGAGACTCCAAAGCAAAGACTTGAATGATTAGGCGGTTTTTTCAATTTCAACATTCTTTCGTGAGGATACAATTCGAAATTCAAAATTTCAAGAAACTTATTTTCTTCCAATTAAGTAGATTCGGAATTAAAAAAAGGAATGACAAATATGAAAATAAGGGCCTCCGTTCGTAAAATTTGTGAAAAATGTCGATTGATCCGTAGGCGGGGACGAATTATAGTAATTTGTTCTAACCCGAGACATAAACAAAGACAAGGATAATCTTTCTAAAACAAAAAGACTCTCGAAATCTAAAGGACCCGATGTACAGATGTACAAATAAATAAATAAAATAAATTAAGTAAAAAAAAAAAAAAGAATTAAGGATCTGTTTTGACATGAAATGGATATATCCATATATCTCTGACTTATATTTATGAGATGATAAAATATGGCAAAACCTATACCAAAAATTGGTTCGCGTAGAAATAGACGTATTGGTTCACGTAAGAATACACGTAGAATCCCCAAGGGAGTTATTCATGTTCAAGCAAGTTTCAACAATACCATTGTGACTGTTACAGATGTACGGGGTCGAGTAATTTCTTGGTCCTCTGCCGGGGCTTGTGGATTCAAGGGTACAAGAAGGGGTACACCATTTGCCGCTCAAACCGCAGCAGGAAATGCTATTCGGACAGTAGTGGATCAAGGTATGCAACGAGCAGAAGTTATGATAAAAGGCCCGGGTCTCGGAAGAGATGCGGCATTAAGAGCTATTCGTAGAAGTGGTATACTATTAAGTTTCATACGGGATGTAACTCCTATGCCACATAATGGCTGTAGGCCTCCTAAAAAAAGACGTGTGTAAAAATAAACATTGAAGAGATTTCAAGAGAAATAAATAATTCAATGATTTGATCAAATAATATACTATGGTTCGAGAGAAAGTAACAGTATCTACTCGGACACTACAGTGGAAGTGTGTTGAATCAAGAGCAGACAGTAAGCGTCTTTATTATGGACGCTTTATTCTGGCCCCACTTATGAAAGGTCAAGCCGATACAATAGGCATTGCAATGCGAAGAGCTTTGCTCGGAGAAATAGAAGGTACATGTATCACACGCGCAAAATCTGAGAAAATACCACATGAATATTCTACCATAGTAG